ATGGGACACGAAGAATCGAAGAATTACAGAGGATTGTACAAAAAGAAATCAATTCTGTGAACCGAAAAATCAACATTACTATTACAAAAATTACAAAACCCTACGGAGACCCCAATATTCTGGCAGAATTTATAGCCGGACAATTAAATAATAGAGTTTCCTTTCGCAAAGCAATCCAAAAGGCTATTGAATTAGCCGAACAGGCGGATACAAAAGGAATTCGAGTACAAATTGGAGGGCGCATCAACGGAGGAGAGATAGCACGTGTCCTATGGATGAAAGAAGGTCGGGTTCCTCTACAAACCATTCGAGCTAAAATTGATTATTGTGTCTATACAGTCCGAACTATCCATGGGCTATTAGGCATCAAAATTTGGATATTTAGAGAGGATTAGGATTAGAGAGGAGGGATAGGAAGACTTTACTTGTCGTTACACTCTATCCATTAAATGAGAAAAAAACAACCAACTCGTTCCTTTCATTTTTTTTTTCTCTTAAAGGAAAAAAATGAACAATTCTATAAGATTGAATCAAAATTTGATTGATACGTTTATATAATTGCTATGCTTAGTGTGTGACTCGTTGGTTGTTTTAGAGGAATAGGATTCAAAAAAATGGACCGACCCCTACTATGGACTAATAACCAACTCATCGCTTCGCATTATCTGGATACCAAAAACCAGTCAAGATATGATCTAGCGGTCATATCATTGTAGCAGCTGAAATCTTTTTTGCATAAACAAAAGAAAACCCAATTGAATTCTTTATATATGTATCAAATTATGTTCTTTATGTATATAAAATTGATGTATATAAAAGAATCTAAAAAAGAAAAGGATATAGATAAATGGAAGGGTGAGAGAAAGAAAGAACAAGAATATCAATGATATACCATTCCAATATATGTAAGGTTTCTGAGTCATCTCATAAAAGACAGTGTTATAAAGCATCAATACCGATTCACCCATAACTAGACTAGATGAATCGATTCCTAGAAAAAAATCAAGAGCCTGGAGCCAATAAAGACTGAGAAGATTGACTCAAGAACAAATTCCACGAAAGGCTCCATTGTAGAATTCAAACCTAACCATTAATTGAGAAGCGATGGGAACGACGGAACCCGTGACTACAGAGGATTCTCTTGAAAAACGAATCCTAATAATTCATTGGGTGGGATGGCGGACCGAACCGGGGAACAATTCATTTATTCCGAGAAATTATGAGCTAACCCTACAACTGAAGTAGATATTGAAAGAGTGAATATTCGCCCGCGAAGGGTTTTATTAGATTACTCAATCTTGTTCTATCCAATATGATAATATGAGACAAGGCAAAAGAAAATAAGGATTCGTTATAAAAAACAACATTAGAGAATAGATTCTCTAGTTTATCGATATATTCTCCAAACAAATATATATATCTATTATTTTATAAAAAGAAAAAAAGAATCGAGAAATGAAATACATCTTGAAGTGGATATCCAAACAAGATATAGAAATTTCGAATAGATTAGATGAAATCTCAAAAAAGAATCCAGAGTAGATTTTCATTCAACTTGAATCCTTTGATTCGCGAGGAGCCGGATGAGACGAAACTCTCATGTCCGGTTTTGGAGTAGAGGTGGAATTGCGAAAGAACCATCAACTATAACCCCAAAAGAACCAGATTTCGTAAACAACATAGAGGAAGAATGAGAGGGATATCTTATCGCGGCAATCGTATTTGTTTCGGTAAATATGCTCTGCAGGCACTTGAACCGGCGTGGATCACATCTAGACAAATAGAAGCAGGGCGTCGAGCAATGACGCGAAATGTACGACGTGGTGGAAAAACATGGGTACGCATATTTCCAGACAAACCCGTTACGTTAAGAGCGGCCGAAACACGTATGGGTTCGGGTAAAGGAAACCCCGAATATTGGGTAGCTGTCGTCAAACCGGGTAGAATACTTTATGAAATGGGTGGAGTCGCAGAAAATATAGCCAGAAAGGCGATTTCTATAGCAGCCTCGAAAATGCCTATACGAACTCAATTCATTATTTCGGGATAGGAACGTAGAATCAAAGAAAAAAGTCTTAGGGATAAAAAACAGTTGCGAGTGTCTTTTTTTTTTTTTTTTACAACCAATATTTCTTTTTTTTTTTTTTTACTTCATTCTTTACTTTGCATTGAAAGAACAGATTAAAAATGATATGATTCAACCTCAAACCCGTTTGAATGTCGCGGATAACAGTGGGGCTCGAGAATTAATGTGTATTCGAATCATCGGAGCTAGTAATCGTCGATATGCTCATATCGGTGACATTATTGTTGCTGTGATCAAGGAAGCATTACCAAGCACCTCCCTAGAAAGATCAGAAGTGGTCAGAGCTGTAATTGTACGTACTTGTAAAGAACTTAAATGTGACGACGGTATCATAATACGATATGATGACAATGCTGCTGTTGTCATTGATCAAGAAGGAAATCCAAAAGGAACCCGAGTTTTTGGTGCGATTGCCCACGAATTGAGAGAGTTAAGTTTCACTAAAATAGTTTCATTAGCACCTGAGGTATTATAAGATCATGCCGACTAGTATAGTTCTATTATACATAGTATTTGAATGAAATAGATTAATTAGTCCATTAGATTGTATCTTACGCATATACCTTTCTATAACATAATAGAGAATTTGGAAATCTATAATCGATTTGATATTCAAAAAATCGATATTAAAGACAATAAGATATTAAAGAATTGAAACTAATACAGCATAATTTCTATTTCTATTAACTCATTTTTTTATTATCTATTTCCAATTTTGAAATAAAAGCATGTTGATTATATCAAAAATAGGAGACAACAATCATTTTAGTTTATCATGGGTAGGGACACTATTGCTGACATAATAACCTCTATACGAAATGTTGACATGAATAGAAAAGGGACGGTTCGAATAGAATCTACTAACATGGCCGAAAAGATTGTTAAAATACTTTTACGGGAGGGTTTTATCGAAAACGTGCGAAAACACCAGGAAAACAAGAAATCTTTTTTGGTTTTAACCCTACGACATAGAAGGAATAGGAAAGGACCCTCTCCCTCTAGAACTATTTTAAATTTAAATTTAAAACGGATTAGTCGACCTGGCCTCCGAGTCTATTCTAACTATCAAAAAATTCCTAGAATTTTAGGCGGGATGGGGATTGTAATTCTTTCTACTTCTCGAGGGATAATGACAGACCGAGAGGCTAGACTAGAAGGAATCGGCGGAGAAATTTTGTGTTATATATGGTAATCTTTTTTGGAAAAGAAAAAGGGTCGGAGAAGTGGGTCTCACTCCTCTCTATTAGTTAATACTTCTAAGGGTTTTACTTAGAATGCTCGAAAAAAGCGATTCATGAAGGTTTCATTTCGGAATCAGTTCCTAATGTTATGTTCAGATTTCATTTAGCTAATGAAGATCGAATTCTAGGTTCTAGTTCAGAAAGGATCCAACGGAATCTTAGTTTGATACGTATACGACGAGGGAGTCGAGTCCAAATTGAAGTAAGGCGTTATGCTTCAACCATAAAACGTATAAAATTTATAGACTCCGCAACAAGTATTCGAAAGATTGGATGCTTTTTTCAACTTCAGTATTCCCCTCATGGAGCTAGAATTTGAGGTTCAAAATTTCAAGAAACTTATTTCCTTCCAATAAGCATATTTGGAATTAAGTTAAGGAACGACAATTATGAAAATACGGGCATCCGTTCGTAAAATTTGTACAAAATGTCGACTGATCCGTAGGAGAGGACGAATTATAGTAATTTGTTCCAATCCGAGACATAAACAAAGACAAGGCTAATCTGTTTAAAAAGGACTTTCTAACGTAAAGGATAGGATCCGATGCAAAAAAGGATTTCCTTTGATTTGATAGGAAATGGATATATCCATATATTTCTGATTTCGATTATAAAGTATGGCAAAATCTATACCAAGCGCTGGTTTACGTTTACGTTTACGTTTACGTAGGAATGCGCGTAGGCGTTCACGTAAGAGTACGCGTAAAATCCCAAAGGGGGTTATTCATGTTCAAGCGAGTTTCCACAATACTATTGTGACTGTTACAGATGTGCGGGGGCGGGTAATTTCTTGGTCCTCCGCCGGTACTTGTGGATTCAAGAGTACAAGAAAAGGGACGCCATTTGCTGCTCAAACCGCAGCAGGAGATGCTATTCGGCCAGTAGTGGATCAAGGTATGCAACGAGCAGAAGTCAGGATAAAAGGTCCCGGTCTCGGAAGAGATGCGGCATTACGAGCGATTCGTAGAAGTGGTATACGATTAAGTTGTATACGTGATGTAACCCCTCTGCCACATAATGGCTGTAGGCCCCCTAAAAAAAGGCGTGTGTAGAAATCAAACGGAAATCGATTTCAAGAGAAATAAATGATTCAATGATCTAATCAAATCCTATTAATATGGTTCGAGAGAAAGTAAGAGTATCTACTCGGACACTCCAGTGGAAGTGTGTTGAATCAAGAGTAGACAGTAAGCGTCTTTATTATGGACGCTTTATTCTTTCCCCCCTTATGAAAGGGCAGGCCGATACAATAGGCATTGCGATGCGAAGAGCTTTACTTGGGGAAATAGAAGGGACATGTATCACCCGCGCCAAATTTGAAAAAATACCCCATGAATATTCTACCATAGTAGGTATTCAAGAATCAGTACATGAAATTTTAATGAATTTGAAAGAAATTGTATTGAGAAGTAATTTGTATGGAACTTGTAACGCGTCTATTTGTGTCAAGGGTCCCGGGTGTGTAACTGCTCAAGACATCCTATTACCACCGTCTGTGGAAATCATTGATAACACACAGCATATAGCTAGCCTAATGGAACCGATTCATTTGTGTATTGGATTACAAATTGAGAGGAATCGAGGATATCATATAAAATCACCAAATAACTTTCAAGACGGAAGTTATCCTATAGATGCTGTATTTATGCCTGTTCGAAATGCGAATCATAGTA